TAAAGGCAACCACTGCTACCTGTGCTGGTTTGTTCGTATGGGTATGATGGATCTCCTACCTCGGTTGGAACTTGCCTCTGCAACTTTAGGGTATGAAGTCCCCGTATCTAGGCGAGGTGATGGCGGGGAACTCCAACTTGTTTTGGCTTTATACCTCGCCCGGACAATCACGCGACGAATCTTAACGCGCGCTGCCCGACACACAAAAAGAATTGCGATTTACTGAACGCAGATTATTTTGAGTCTTTTTCGGCACACTCGTGGAGTTCGCTCGAAGTCGTCGCGAGCTCTACGTTTGAAGCTTCAACACAGTCACTCCTTAGTAGCTCCTTGCTACAACTTCTCTTTGGCTCGCCCCTATCTCTAAAGGGGCATACTCACTTCACTCGCTCTCGTTCAGTAGCGGTTTCTTCATTCTTTAGATAGCAGCGTGAGAGCTCTGAAATTCCATTCAGGTCCTTAGTTCCAGTTGAATCGCGAGCAAAGCTCGACACTGCTAGCGAAGCTCTACGACAGAGCATTTCCATTATTTCCATTATAGAGCCAATCACACTGCTCTCTCTCTTTCCGGCCGTAGAATCGTCGGAGCGAGCAGAGCAGCGGAGCGAAGTGGGCTGTGTAATCATTGGAATTTTGACTCTTTTTCTTTAATATAGTTGGGTAGGTAAGTAAGGAGCTGAAAACGAGTCCTTCGGAGGGCCCCTCATTCTCAATGCAAGCTAGCTCTTACTTGTGTTTAGTGAGGAGGCTACCTAAGATAGAGGTGAATATAGCCCTGGTTGTGATTTCTTCCTTGGGCAGGCCTGCCTTTAAGTGATAGGGGGGAGTGATAGAACACAGGGAAAGTAGTAGTTGGACGAGGCGCTTACTCTGCCATCTCTTTCTGTCTGCTTCTAGAGGTGCAACAATGGTCATTATCTGGGTGAAGGGATGGACTGGGGTAGGTAGGGATTGTTGTTGCTTTCGTAACCGGTGTTCTTCTTTGGCGAACTGTTTCAGTAACCGTTGTAAGCCTATCCGCTGTGAGAGTTGCCGCAGTTGGCATAGAGACTCTTACTGTTATCGTAGAAGGTCCTATTGAATCAGCTGCACATGAAGCAAAGCAGTACTTGCTTTACCTGATATAGATCCTCTTTCTGGTGAGTTCATCGCCGGCTTGAGAATCCGCTCTGAGACTTGATGCCTCGAATGCCCTCTTTGAAGACAAAGAATCCGCTCCGGGGTTGAATTTCTTTTTGAATTTTTGATTGAATAAGGTTGATAGGTACCGAAGCTTTTAAACTACCCCATTAGGAAAGCCTTGAAGTAAGTTTGCAAGAGTAATGATGAAATTCTAAAGATAGTTGGGGCAGCAGGCATGATCCCTAGCCTAGTAACGATATCCCCGAAAAGAGAATACGCTGCTATTGAATCAATAGTCTCAATGGCCAGAATCGGTTATGAAAGAAGGAGCAGCTAGAGGCAGTTATGCCAAGGCGAAAGAGCAGACTAGGTTGTGAAGAGGGGGAAAGGACTGGGACTTTTTTAGCAAGAATAGCTGTTCCGTTTTACTAGTTAGCGCGGAGTGGGAAGGCTTCTAAGGACTGTGTAGTGAGGTGTCTCTCTCGATTTTTAGGAAGTTGGTTACATGCTGAAAAGAGTGGAATTCTCTTTCGTAGATAATGAAAGTAAGTTAGGCATAGCTCTCTCAAGGTGTCCTGATAGTGAGTTCTCCCTAGCCCGCTCAAAGCATTTCTCAAGGTCTCGCCCCCTCCTAATGGTCTAGGTATCTCAGTCCTGCCCATGGAGAGAAAAAGGCATGCCTAACCACTGCTCTTACTGCAACTCCATTCCCTCTGCGTATCAAGGAAAAAACGAATTGATGGCCCTGGTGCACATATGTATCCGCCCTTGTCGAAGGAAAGACAGATTTCCACTTGCTTAAGACGTAGGGAACTGAAGGTCTAGCTTACGAAGGTTGCCGCCGCAGTTTGTCTCAAGAGGGGGCCGCTGAACGACTGAAAGCCCAACCCGAAAAAGGAGTTGCAGTGCTTTTGATTCTTCCTATAATATGTTATACCAGTCGCCTTCTCGAAGTGCCTTATAAACCTATTCACTCAAATAACCTGATCACCGATTAGTGGCCGGGCTCATCCTTGCCCTGACCTCCGCCCATGACCAATCCTTCCGCCCAGAAGAGGGACTTTCAGACCAACCCGGCTAGAGGCAGGAAGAAGAAATAGTCCACTGCTAATCCCATTGCTCGAAAGGGGGGCAGAAGTAGTTTCCCAATGAAGGAAAGAATGCCTTAGTCGTGTCAGTGAAGAGTTTTATAGGCGCCCCAAAAGTCCTCCATATTGGGATGACGGTCTCCGACCATCCTCCTCGACGAGCTTCGTTGCCAGCCGGCAGCCAAACAAAGACTACAAGCCTTTCCCCGACATAGTTTAATTCGGACCGACCTCCCTCTCCCTTTGAGCATAGCATGCTTTTGGGGAGTAAGTCAGTATCAAGTGACAACATATAGTATATGATGTGATAATCGATTCTTACATCACGTCCAAATAGCATATCTATGTACTTATCTACAGGCAGTTCTTTTTACCTTCCATTCATTTTTAAAGAGAGGGTTTCCTCTCACCTAAAGAATGGATCAGAGAACGACGGCCTACGCATTGCAGCCACAACATTACTGGACTGGGCAAACTAGTATAGATTTCGGCAACTCCGGATCCCCCTAGTTTCAGACTCTCGCCCACAATTAGAACAATCTAAAATAACGTATATTCAGGATCCATTACGAATGTTTCGTCCCAGAAGACCATCACTCTGGTTTCACTGATCGAGCAACGCGGTTATTTCGCGGACCTTTCTGTTCCTAGTTAAAGTGTAGGCCTTTTGGACTTAAGCTGGGATTTGGTATTTCGAAGGCGTTACCCCAGGTGTTACTATCATTTCTAGGCATCGTCTGCACTTAAAAGTTCCCTTTAGTGTAGTTTCTCGGATGGATTATTTTTTTAATAAAAGAAGGGTCTGGGACGAAAGAGAAGAAAAAAGGGAAGAAAGATCGAAAAGTCGAAACTTTCGAAAGCGCACTCACTCCTCTCAAAATATCTTATCTTAAGAGAAGAAAGATCCACGCTACGAAAAGGAGCGAGCGGAGAGAGCATAAAGAGTTATAAGGTACGAGCTTAGAGCCTTGCGTCACTCTGGTATGCTAATCGTTGTACGACTTTGGAACGGTAGTCGCTTAGTGCGACAGCACTATGGGATGCAAAGAAGCTTCGTCACCCTTCTTTCATGATATAGTTGCTTGTACTTCACTTTCTTTGTCGAGATTGGGTTGGTGTTCAGTGTACCGGTCCAATAGAAAGGAACGAGGGGAAGAAGCGGGGTAGAGGAATTGGTCAACTCATCAGGCTCATGACCTGAAGATTGCAGGTTCGAATCCTGTCCCCGCCTAATCAGTGGAACATTGTTCACCGGGATAGAAGGCTGGTCCCAACCCGTCTACCAATGTCATTTCATGAAGATGGACACTGGCTTGGGGGCGGGCGCCTATCCGACATATAATCGGTACAGCCGGTATAGAAGATTATTACTATGAATAATCGTTCCACCCTATTCTCAACTCTACTACGAGTAGAGCCTCTAAAATGGCAGAGAGTTTTGGAACACTCTCGGATGATCAAGTCTTACCTGAATAGGGTACTTTCTTTCCTTGGTCTTTCGTTCCGTCATCTCCTATCAAATCTTTATATTTTTCCTTTGATTTTCTCATATATATCCTTTCCATTTCATTTCGCAATGGCAACTATTCTTCGCCCGTTATCTCCTCATCGTACTAGGGTCCGTACATTTCTATACTCGTTTCTAATACTTTTTACCTTGCTCGCAGTGTTCTATTTGATTTGTATGATAATTGGTTCCATTGCCTTTTTTCAGGCAGTCCTTTGGAAGATCAGTTTCTCTCTAGGGGGTCGAGCCCTCTCCTTTGCATTATGTAAGTTGGGCTGCGCAGGGGGACTTGCCTTGGCAATGGGCGGCTTTGCTTTACGAGCACTAGTAACTTCCGAAGAATTCTGGGGAATTTGATGTTACCTTCAGGGACTTCTGGCGCATCAAGCTCGGAAGCGACGAGCGTAGATCAAGGGCCGACCCGGAATGAGCCATCATCCTCGGGCTCGGGGAGTTGGAAGCAATATCTCAACCTCTCTTCTGATAACGAGGGAAATGCCTCCGCCGCACCTTCCACCGACCGCACCCCCCGGCACCAGCCCACTTCCGACCAGACTGTTGACCAGTCGGTGCAAACGCAACCCCCAGCCGCTGGTCCATCGGAACCCAGAGGGGACCTCTCTCATGCCCCCGAACCCTCAAACTCATCCACGTGGAGTGGCTCGTGGATTGGAAGGTGGCTTAATCAGGAAGTTTCTTCGTCGGCCCAAAACGAGGGGGGGCACGAAGCAACTAGTCAACCAACCGGGGTCATGGGGCCGGCAGCACCTAGTCTTTCGTTCTTAAGAGATAAAATCTTCAAGGTTTTACGTTCATGCGCAAGGGGCTATAGACGGCCGCGCTCCGACGTTCTTCAGCGAATTGAAGAGGATCTTCGGCTGGAAACGGCTTCCCCGGAAAAACGCAGGAAAATCGCTCAGGTTCTGGAAGAGCTTTACACAAAGCGGGATTCCTTCGTAAATTCGGATCAAAGGCCGGACTACGAATTGACTGTCACCGTAGGCGATTGGGAAAGGGAGCTGTGTGGAGATGGTACAAATGGGTGATCCATATGCAGAAGACATAGAGGAACCCCCTAGTAGTAGAACGTACGGAGGAACTTTCCGCAATGAATGGTACGAACCGCCGAGTCCAGAAACGGATGTATGCCTCAAAGGAAGAAATAGAAGCTCGAGAAGGAATACCAAAACCTAGTTCACTCGCTGAGTCTCTTTGCATCCATGGCTGAATGGTTAAAGCGCCCAACCTACGAATTTGCCTGTGATATCAAGAATAGGGAAGGAGAAATGCCCATCTTTCTCTATAGTACGAAGCACTCGTAGCACTTGCTGGGATCAATTCTTGGATCACTGAGAGGCATTCTAACAACTTATTCTCTTCCGAAAAAACCTATTCTTACAAAGAAACTATGATATGCAGCTACGAATAGAACATTTACTATTGGGATAACAAGATTTATATTGCCTCAGCAGTCTGTCTGTGAACCATTGTCGTAAGGCCTCCCAATAATAGTTCAGTCGGCGGCGTGGAGAAGTAACTAGGCCAATGCCAATGAAGGAATAGCGCGACGCCTTGGAAAAGCAAAACTAATTAGCTTCCCTTTGGGCGTTAAGTTCCTTACCTTCTAAGGATCTTCTACTTATAGGCTTGCCTAAGGCGAAAAAGTCCCTGGGACAAACTCGCCACGTGAAAGCTTGAGTAAAGCAAGGTTCGCAAGACACTCAGAAATAGCTGCAATCCGTACAGCCTGAGCTACCGTAGCTACTGTTATATCGTTCCCGCCCTACGACTAGTAGTGCGCTCACTCCCTTGAGAGAGGGCTAAACACTAACTACGGAAGAAGCTAATAGGGAGATATTCTTGGGTAGGGATGACACTCAATAGCCCTACTATGCTCACTCAGTCCTACGCTTTTAGTGCATCCGGGCTGAGTGGCTAGAAAGCGATTGAGCACCCTCTCCAATCTTCGGAGCAGCAGCAGACGATTCTATGCTTAGAGAAGCTCTAAAAAGCAAGGACTGATTAGACGCTCCTACCTATCGTACCTAAGGGAATTCCCTACCTTAAGAGGGGCCTAGCGAGAAGGCTATTGCTTCCCTGCCTTCCTTGGCCGGAAGATTCTATGCTTTCAAGCCCTTCCATCAATGAATGTGCTTGCTAAAAGCACTCCAATAAGCCTACCATTCCGATGCCATATAACAGATCTTGCAGCAATCCCTACCGGAGCAGGGAATGAATTCATACTACCACACGCTCATCCAATCACTTCTTACCTTCGGGTTAACCTATCATTAGCAAGGAAAGCAGTTAATGGACATATCTCACAGGTAGTCGCTAGACTGACTAATTCAGTCTAATTGGCCTATAGATCTTAGAGACTCTTCCTAGTGTAACAGCCGCGTTGATAAGCTAGTTTCGTGCTAGCACTATCAATTGTCGGCGTAACGGGTGTTTTCTATACTATTCTTCGACATGTAATACCCTCTCTCCCCCTAGCTGTCTAGTTTATCTATCTCTCTCTCTCGCTACGCCCCTTACTCTTATAACGGGTTACACATGCCCCCCCTAAGATGGATTTTAAACATATAAGAGTCGTGGCATTCTCCGCATTACCTTGCTCTACCTTCACGCACTCAAGGATCTAACTCTTTCCTTCCTTTCTTTTGTCTTGATTCTACTAGTTGTCGCGGCGTAAACGCTGGTGCTATCATATGCATATAAGAGTACGCCGCTTTCATTCCTAGCTGACCGGCACGGAAAGGCTGTTTAAGCGCTTAACTCACTAGGAGAAGAAGTAGGGAAAGATTCCCGTAGGCTAGTGCCGTCGAAGAAGCTCGACGTAGATGGTTCGAATCAAGCGAAACCAAAGCAAAGGCATTCGTTGGGGTGGGCAGAGAGAGAAGACGTAAAAAAACAAGCAACCACAGTTTGATCGAAACGTCGGAAGGAAAACTCGAATGTATTGATCGAGCTCACCCCCCTTGAAACGAGAACCAGCCCTAAAAAAATGGTAGCAGAAAAATAAGGAATAGAGACCTCGTGTCCGCAGCTTTGGGATAAGAAACAAGAGCCCACGTAGCTACCGATAAGGTATAAGCCCTCTTTTTGGATGAGCAGGCACTTGAGCCTGGAATTGAAGTACGAAGTAAACGAACCGCGCCTAAAGTGCAGATGTCCAATTCCATGGCTATGGGAACGGGCGGAAAAGCTCTCACTCGGTCTCACCCGTTTTGTTGGATGATCTCGAGGATTTTCGTTTGGAAGCTTTTTGATTGTGGTCTTTTTGTGATGTATGTGTGTAAGGAGGGATAAAAACCTGGTTGTCAGAATGTAATCGAATTCCTCTTTTTCATGATTTGATGTCAAGAACTTTATATGAATGCTAAACCTCATCTTCTTCTATGTCGAGAGTCTGTGATACTCGTCGAGTGCTTGAGAAGAAAGAAGGATTGCCTAGCTTGGTCCTACGAACAGATGACCGGGTTGCCGACTACTGTGGCCGTTCACTGCTTGAACGTTAGGGATCAGACACCCGTAAAGCAGCCCCCGAGGAAGTACCACTCGATGGTTGTAGACACAATTGTGCGAGAAGTGGACAAGTTGATCAACGTGGACTTGCGGAGTTACAGTACGCTACCTGGCTGGCCAATCTCGTTCCAGTCAAAAATAAAAATAGCAAGAGAAAGATCTGCGTCAACTACCGAGACCTCAACAAGGCCTGCCCAAAGGATGACTTCTCTCTGCCGAACATGGATATACTTACTCATCGACAAGGGTTCGAAAAGTTTTCATTTATAGATTGCTATAGTGGGTATAACCAGATAAGGATAGCTCCCGAGGATGCTAAGTTCCGAACGCCCAAGGGGAACTTCTATAACAAAGTGATGCCATTCGGGTTAAAGAAAGGCAGGTGCTACATATCAGCGAGCCATGACCACCATATTCCAAGACATGATACACAAATCGAGGACTACGTCGACGATATAGTGGTGAAGTCAGGCAAAGGGGAGAATCACATTGCAGTATTGGATCGGGTCTTCGAGAGGTGTCGAGCGAATAAGATGAAGATGAATCCACTGAAATGTGCCTTCGGTGTCTCAGCTGGTACATTTTTAGGATTCGTTGTCCATCGGAACGGAATAGAGCCTTCGAAGATCAAGGCAATACTCGAGATGCCACCTCCGACCACTCTGAAACAACTAAAGAGTCTCATGGTCAACCACATTCGCTGATTTATTCCAAACCTCTCGAAGAAAGTCAAGCCCTTTGTCTCAAAAAGAATGGTCTCGATCTTCTTCTTTTCTAGCATTCTTATTGTAAACTATTTGATCCTAGTCGTCTTGCGTGGAAGGAGCCAGATGACAAAGACTTTTCTCACCCCTCAATATATACTAAACGATTGCGTCCGACCACCCGATCGATGAAGACTCGAACCTAACCACCCCGCTTTTGGAGATGACGGAGACTTTACTCTACGTCTTGACCCGTCTGCTAATCTAATCCCAACGTCTTTGATCCTGACAAGCTTGGATAGGACTATATCTCTGTCTTTTGTTTGTTACACAACACTGAATGTACAGTTCTTTTGTTCTTCCGGCTATGGTTCTTTCTATTCTTATTTCTTACTTATTTATTTTCTTTTTCTGGCCTTTTTCAATCTTTTCTTCAGGTGGAATATCTGAATATGAGCCTTGTTCAACTGTGCCCACAGACCCGTAAGCCCTCGAGGCAAGGCGAAAGGGAAGAGATGCTCTGGCTTTCTTTGGTCTTGAACTCGCTCTCCGCTCGAGAATGAATGTTGGAAATTCTTCGATGACATGTTCCTTACTCTATCAAGTAAGTCCAAAATTCCTTTCCCTGGAGTACTATACTTATACTTAATTTCCTCTGCAGTCTTAGGCTTTGGCCTTTCATTCAAAGCGGGATGCTTGCTAGACTGATAAGCCAGAGAGGGAGGAGGGGTCTTTCGTGGGGACTTCCCTCCCTTTCGAGGGAAAAGAAGATTTATTGCTTCAAGGCTTCGCACCTTTCTAATGCTACGAAGTTCTATTATTACTGTCCTATGCGGGGGAGGTTGGATAACCGATGCCCCGGTGACTGGTGTAGCGCTCAGTTGAGGCTTGTTCGTTTGGACTGCCAAACTAGATGGTAGCGTGATCGAAGCCCAGATTGCGTGATTGTTCGAACGGGGTACCGTGACGTGGATAGGTCCGTTCAACCATCCATGTTTTCCAACCGATGTCCGCTTTGGTGAGAGGTATGGCTTGCCAAGGTTGGGGGGCATTCAACTCAAGGAATTACGTATGTGAACACGAGTCTTGATTCAGCCTTATACGGAAAGGGCTATTATCCCAGGTTAGTCTGCTCCGGAGGAACTATCCGATACAACAGACGCATTCTCATCTGAACCAAGAGATTCCTTTTCTCCCGATTGTCCCGAAACCACATTTCTCGAAACCGCATCCCCAGCCGAAGACGCAGAAAGAGATACCGATTCTCCATCGGCGGAATCCAACCGAATAAAATAATAAGGAATTTTGAACAGAAGCACCCCAATCCCCATACGAATCGGCGGACGCCTAACCAACGGATCCCCTTTCTCTCGAACCAACATATCCTGCTCTTTCTCACGAATCTTAAGCCAATAGAATAGGGCTGTTGGCTTGGCTCGGTTAACATTAAGAACTAGGTCCGTCCGTCCCTAAAGAAGAAGTCTAATGGGAAGAGGGCTAAGCTCAGCTCGCGTACTTCGGTGACCTCGGGCAAGGTCTGGTCGAGGGGATCAAACACATGCATGGTCAACAAGCGTGGTCATAAGCAAAGCTTAGTCCATGTTTTCGTAGCCGTCGGTATATGGAATAAGCTAGTCAGTCAGGTGGAGGACAGGTGGCTCGGTTGGCAGACAAGGATAGGACTTGATTCATTCCCATCGGTTCAATGAATTCTCTTCTTTTTTTAGGAGTCTTTTCTATGTTTTTCATTCATCTTGTTCATTTTTCTTCTCCTTGGTATTGAGGCTTCGCCGACACTGAGAATACCAAGTTAACAAGTTTTTCTTAAATAAGACCAAGTCCATCAGTCAGTCGGTAATAGTCCGATTGACTAGCTCTGGAAAGCCCTTCCCTTTTAGTAATTAGGGGCAGACATCGCAGTCTACCCGAGCTTTGGGCACCGGCACAGTAGAATGATGAAAAGCAGCTCAGCCAGCATCCCTATCGCACTCAAGCAGCTAAGGAAGGGCACAACCCAACAAAAAAAGATGTGGCGCAGCGTGGCACGCACA